GAGTTAAGATTAACAAGTTCTTCAGTACCCAGAATAGAGTAACCACTTAGAATAACAAAACAGATTATGTTTGTCGACAAGTTAAAAATCGTATTCATACGATCTTCATTGTTTATCTTTATTAATTGAATCGTTTCTTTGTGGATTCCTATACGAAGCTTTTGTAAATGTATTTCTGAGTATTCGTTTATCATTTCCTCCAATCGACGGAGTTCCTCTAATTCTATAAATTTACCTATAATGCTACTTTCTTGAATATCAGTCAAAAAAGTTTCTGATTGCCCAATATTAAACCAATTTGTAACCCAAGATTCAATACTTTTTTTAAATGCAAGAGAAATCAACCAAGGTAAAACTAATATAGATCCAAGATAAAAAATAGGGGTGAATGCTTTATTTTTGGCCATTTTCATCTGTGAATTGTTAATGAACCCAATTAATCAGTATCAACTATAGGAAATCTAATGCTTCTATCAAGCATGGGTTCTATTACAAGATATCGAACCTATGAATCTATTCAATGTTTTTTAGTTGTGATTATATCGTTAGTCCTTGAATATATAAATAAATTTTAATTCGAAGTTATTCTTTTCATGAATGCCCGAAAAATATTATTTAAGTAATAATATTCAAGTTAATACGAAAGAAGTATTTTTTTTTTCAAATCAAAAGACTTCAATCGGTACACGCAAGAAATAAGCCAATTCAGCAGCTTTTTGTTCAATTTCTACCGGAGTTAAATTCTCATCAGTACGAGTCAAAGGAATATCGCCCTGACCTCGGATGTCCATATAAAGTACACGACGAGTATAAATACCCTCTTTAATTTCTATTCTGATAGATTGAATATCTTTCATAAAAAATCTGAGGAAGATACGACGATTTTTTCCTGGGAATCCCCAACGAAAAATACATACAATTCCTTCTTTTTTATCGAACCGATCATAACCACTACCTACATTCCAAAAAATTGTGGACCATAAATACGAGCTAATAAAGAGACCTGCGATACCATAGAAAGACATCACGATTCCTTGTGGAAAAAAAATAATTTGTGGGGCCGGAAAAAAATATATCAAACTTTTACCAATATAACTTGAAGTTCCGACCAATAAGAATCCTAATGAACCTAAAAAAAGGATAAAAGCCCAACAGAAATTACTTGGTTTTCGAGACCCTGTTATAAGTTCTATCCATCTACGTTCTGATCGTAAACTCATAATTAATCTGTTTTTAGTTTATTTAAATTGAAAGAATATAATAAACGAAGTAAACTCAATTTAATTTTACTCTTTTTTACGAAAAAACTCGCATCAACTAGCACTATTTTAATGTCAACCTTAAAAAAATAACTTTTTTAATCTAAATTATTAGATCAATTCTTAGATCAAGAATAATAAGATTACTTACATATGAGTCCCTTATAAGGGTATATATCAGTTCAAATATTCGACAATACTAATCGAGTTTGAAATAGCGAAAATTTTTTTGTGCCGGATAAGAGCTATTTTTGGCGCAACCATATATTTGATTGAGTAAACTCTATTAAACTAAACGGATATCTGTCTTATATTACAAGTTTAAGTTTTGCAAAAAGCACTGGATGCGATTGAGATTTAGTTCTAATCAATTTAAACAATTTTATTCTTTTGAACATGAAGAGATAAAGAAGCCATTGCAATTGCCGGAAATACTAGACCTACTAACGGCACAAAAATAGACGGAAAGTTTAAAGTTGTCATAAAATGGGTACCTTTACCTTGATTTACTAGTTGTCCTATTATTGTTATAAAGATAGCGTATCTTATAAAAATTATTAATTTTTTGTTTTTAGTAAGATAGGAATTTAAAATTATAATAAAATTTAAAATATTAATAATAATAAAATTATTCAAATTAGTCTAATTAATATACACAATAATTATATATTGAATTGAGTATATATATACTAAGGTCAAAAAAATGAGACCTAAATAACTAGACTTATTCATCTAACGAGATGTATGATACTCTATTTTATTATTCAAATACGTTATTTTTTTTTTTCATATAAATACAACGCGTTTTCAAAATTAATAAAAATAGTCCATATAATCCTATACAGATACGGGTCTGTATAATCCGATACATATACATAGAGTATTAATCATAATGTAGCTAGGATAGGTAAAACTAATTTTTATTAATTTAAACTCAATATATACATATATATTGACCGAACGAATTAATTCTTTAAATAAGTTTTTTTTACTAAAAAAAAACTTATTTTATATCTTTTTATTTATTTTAAATTAAGAATTAAAAGAAATAAAATAAACTCGATGCTTAAAAATAAGAGATATAGGTAAAAAAAACTTAATAAGCAATTTAATTTTTGCGTGCTACTTAAATAACAGTTTATATCGCAAAATAAAATACAGTTATTATTTTTACTTTTATTTCGATAAAATAACTAGTAATAAGTAATAAGATTAATTTAGTACAATAAAAAAAATTAACT